ATTCTGTAGGAGAGATGGCCGAGTGGTTCAAGGCGTAGCATTGGAACTGCTATGTAGACTTTTGTTTACCGAGGGTTCGAATCCCTCTCTCTCCGTTTCTTTTCATTCATCAACGTTACCGACTACAATGTATCAAATAAAATAAGAATTGATATCATTATTCTAACGGTAACACCCTTATTTAATAGACATTCTCTATCCCTAATTAATCCCTGTGATAGGTAAAAGAAATACAAATAGAAATCTATTGAAAAGAAGAAAAAAAATAAAAAAAAAAAATCCTATTGCCGATCCTTTTTTGATACGTGAATGAGACAGGGCACAAGGTACTCTATTTACTTCAGCGAAAGGAGTCAAAATTGGTATGAACCTTGCTTTTGTATTTTCGTTAGAATCAAGTCTGACGGGAATAATATTCTACGACCAACAACTCATTTATTTTAAGATCGATCCATTTACTATCTATTATTTGATTTACAAATCCTTTATATTGTAAGGAGTCCATAGTCAAATGGTTTGGCAATTCCCCGTAGGGGGATGAAACAAGATAATTTTGAATCAGAGCTTTCGATATTTCTTTATCCTTCGTAGTAATAATATCTCGGGGTTTGCAACGATAACTTGGTATATCCACTATACGACCATTCACTAAGATGTGTCTATGGTTAACTAATTGTCTGGCTCCAGGAATGGTCGAAGCCATACCTAATCGAAAAAGGATGTTATCCAAACGCATCTCAAGTAGTTGTAGTAAAACCTGGCCTGTTGACCCTTTGGCTTTTCCAGCAATATGCACATATTTAAGTAATTGTCGCTCTGTCAGACCATAATGAAAACGCAATTTCTGTTTCTCTTCTAAACGAATACGATATTGTGATCTTTTTACAGAGCGCAATTGGGTTTGAAGATCACTTCTGGATCTGGGTCTTTTACTAGTTAGTCCCGGTAAAGCTCCCAGCCGGCGTATTTTTTTGAAACGAGGTCCTCGGTAACGAGACATATAAAGGCTCCTTTTTGATTAGCTTTTATTTGACAAAAAAATATAAATTCAGACTGAACTAAAGGACCAGCAAAGCAAAACTCAATTTACTAAAGTCCTACAAAACAGAATAAAATAAATATTATCAATATTTGGATTTCCTATATATATATACATAGGAAATTCAAACGAAGGTTACGTTTTCCAATTTCTTCTGTAGAGATCTAATTGATCTAGTCAACTTTTTTATTCATAGCTATAGCTGCAAGTTACCATGACATAATAGATCGGTGACTCGACATTTAGAGAAAGCGAGAGTAGAGATTTTAAATCATGGAAAGAAAAAAATTGATAAAGAAAAAGAGCCGGCTATCGGAATCGAACCGATGACCATCGCATTACAAATGCGATGCTCTAACCTCTGAGCTAAGCGGGCGGATATAAGAGCAATAGTGTATAGGAATACAGGAAACTATCGGATCTTAGCTATTACCTAGTGATTCTTCTTCTTTTTTTATTTCATTTATTGTTTATTTTGATTATTTAAATTTATTCTCTTTTTTAGTTATATGTTATATATTTTTTGTTATATATTTTAGATTCTATTTAGATATATACTAGATCTAAATAGAAATTCTATTCCATATTCATATATATGAAAATTCCATATTCATATATATGAAAATAAAATATCAATATATCAATGAAATTCTATTTTTATATTTTGAAATGAAAAAAAAGAATGAATATTGACCGTTCCACTACTACAAGCTGCACTGTAAAAATGAAGGAGTAGGAAAGGCATATATATATATGTGGTATATATCTATCCATATTGAATTGCGGATACATCAATGATAAAATCATTTCGTATTGAAACAAATAAGGTTCATCCAATATATCCAATATAGATGAAATGATAGAATATAGAATAGAGGGTGGGCAAAAAAAGAAAATAGCAGCATACACTTTTTCAATATAGGAATCATTACCTAATGAATTAAATAGTGTCAAGATAAATGAAAGAGTTGGATGGAATTCCAACTGGATCCTTGTCTCAAAGGAAAGGGGGATATGGCGAAATTGGTAGACGCTACGGACTTGATTGGATTGAGCCTTGGTATGGAAACCTGCTAAGTGGTAACTTCCAAATTCAGAGAAACCCTGGAACTAAAAATGGGCAATCCTGAGCCAAATCTTTGTTTTGAGAGAAAAAACGATGGAAAATGAGAATAAGAAGGGATAGGTGCAGAGACTCAATGGAAGCTGTTCTAACGAATGAAATTGACTACGTTACGTTAGTAGCTAAAATCCTTCTATTGAAATGACAGAAAGGATAACTTTATATACCTAATACGTACGTATACATATTGACATAGCAAACGATTAATCACAACCCAAATCTTAGATTGAATCCTATTCTGTATCTCTATATATGAGATATGAAAATAGAAATCTTCTATTTCTTTATATTAGAATTATATATTTTAGTATATATATATATTCATTATATATTCTATT